TTTTACTTTTTTTTTCTTAGTGATTTAGAATAGAACAAGTAATCAAATAGAAGAGAATGTATAGAAATTTCCATCTCAAGATTTAGAAGATCTTGTGTTGGTATATTCCTTTTATTATTTTATTATTATTATTTAATAATAGTAATAGTATTAGGATTCGAATCCAGGTGGAGGGGTTTTTCTTGGTTGAATACAGAAAAAGAAGACTACCCTTTTTGTGTTGTGCTTCGCTAGGTCGAGGTAAGTAAGGTATACGAAGGAAAAGCCTATTTGACAATGAAAGTGACCAAAGATATTCGTTTTTCAAAAAACTTTAGCTTGTACACAAATACAGCAGGCCCTTCCTAAATCCATGTGAATTCCTCTTCGTAGTTTTTCATTTCACCAGGTCCGTGAAATGATTTGACTTCCAAAATTCAACAAAATTCAATATCAATAAGATTGGGGATATCAAAAGAAAGGAAGTCTCACTAATTCTTTTATTGTGGATATGAATATGTAATTCGCCTCCGAAGATTAATGACGAAAGGTTGGTTTGTTTATCTGCAATTGAAAAAATCAATATCGATTGGATCCATTGATATGCGTTTTTTCTTTCATCTGCTTAAACGATTGCCGTGAGTAAACTTATAGGAATAATTGGATTTAACTTAGTTACAAGCAATAAATAATAATGAAGAAATTCAAATTATACAATTTTTTTTTCATTTTTATAGGGCTATACGGACTCGAACCGTAGACCTTCTCGGTAAAACAGATCAAACTTATTATTATTAAAATGATCTGAACTGTTTCAAAGACCCAACATGCATTTTTTTTGCATTGGGCTCTTTCATTAACTGATATAAATATCCGTTAGTCTGCCATTTTTTTTCTTGACAGAAAAAAAGATAAGGAAATGGCTCCATGTGCTCTGATTCATTATTTGGGAGCATTACCAAAGTGTTTCAAGGGTGGGATTATCTTGACGTAGGTCTGTCTCTGGCCTAGATCAACCTAAGTTAAATGAAGTCTCTATCGTTCTACTTAAAAAATCAAATATGAAACTTCATACACCTTAAAGTTCATATGACGAAAAGAGATTTTTTTGAGGTCCTTATACTCATTATGCCTAGCATTGAATAGACTGGGTATTCACCTTATCAAGATCTCAAATCAATGATGGGTCTGTTTGGCACCTCCTAAATGGGCGTCCAAATTGGACCGAACCTTTTGTCAGGCTATGGTTCCCTCAAAGTTATGGAGTAAGACATCGATTTCTCAACAAGATCAATTTTTCTGATTGTATGATGAACCCCCTTGAAAAACATTGGCGCGCGTGTAAACGAGTTGCTCTACCAACTGAGCTATAGCCCTTAGTGCTTGTGATACATATTTTACCATGTAGATAAATTCTTGTCAAGATAAATATTCCATGATCCAACATCAACAATCTTTGATCTCTTTAAGTGGTATTCCTTAGATTAGTATTGCTTATAAGTAAAATGATATTTATAATCCATCGACAGGATGGGTTTCATTTGGTTCTCTTTGGGATGATAAATGACCTACTTAACTCAGTGGTTAGAGTACTGCTTTCATACGGCGGGAGTCATTGGTTCAAATCCAATAGTAGGTAAAACTTATTAGATACCAGAGTCAATGGTATCTAATAAGGTTTACGACCCACCTTTAGTGATATTTATTTTTTCATTTTGTATCTTTTCTATTTCATTTTTGAATTTGAATTTTTACATCAGAATTGGATTCTGTTTGATTGTATTCACCCGACAGAATCTAAATAGGATTAGAAAGAGAACTTCTTTTTATTATTCGAACGTACCAACTAGTTATGAAATCGGATTGATAGCCTCCACCCGTGTTCTAGCTCGTCGGAGAGCTAGATTTGCCTCAATTTTTTGTCTCCTTCCTTCAGCCTTTTTCACATTAGCTTCCGCTATTTCAAGAGTTTGCTGAGCTTCTTGTGGATCAATGTCACTACCCTTCTCCGCATCATTTACTAAAACAGTGATTTCATTATTGCCTATTCTAGCAAAACCACCCATCAGAGCCATCGTTAACCATTGGTCGTTAAGGCGTATTCTCAAAATCCCTATATCTACAGCTGTGGCAATAGGGGCGTGATTTGATAATATGCCAATTTGACCACTATTAGTAGATAAAACGATTTCTTCCACTTCTGAATCCCAAACAATTCGATTAGGGGTCAGTACACTAAGATTTAAGGTCATTTCTTCAAATTGCTCTCCATTTCTAAGTTCATAGCCTTCGCGGTAGCTTCATCGATATTACCTACCAAATAAAAGGCCTGTTCAGGAAGACCATCTAATTCTCCGGAAAGGATCAATTGAAATCCTCGAATTGTTTCTGCTAGACCAACATATTTCCCTGGAGAACCAGTAAATACTTCTGCTACGAAAAAGGGTTGTGATAAGAAACGCTCAATTTTTCGCGCTCTTGCTACGAGTAAACGATCCTCTTCGGATAATTCGTCCAATCC